ATTATGGTAATACATCTATGTTAATAGATAGTAAAAACTCCATACAGTTGATCTTTTGAACCCGTTTCAAGCCATGATGCCTAATCAACCAATCTTGGGGTAAACAGTCTCGACTGCTTTACTTATATTTACTTTCATTTCATTCTTGTACATAGGAAATGAGATTCAATCCCTTTAACTGCAAATTCAAATTAAAAAGCCGTTTTATTTCACTCATATAACTATCTGGTTTAGTTCATCAACCCGAATTCTGAATAAAAAAATAAAATATATATATTCAACTCATTTAACTTTCTTACTAGAAAGAAAAGAAATAGGGGAAATTTTATGTCTCACCGAATCACACGCAGAGATATTGATAATACACATAGAGTTAATGGTATTTCATAACTAATTGATTGAGCAGCAGCTCTTAAACCACCTAAAAAGGAATATTTATTATTTGATCCATATCCCGACATAAGAAGTCCAACGGGAGCAAGACTTGAAACAGCGATCCATAAAAAAACACCAATACTAAGATCGGCTAGAATAAGGCGATAACCAAAAGGAATTACTGAATAACTTAGTAAAATGGATATGACTGCTATGGATGGTCCGATACTGAATAAACGAGTATCCCCTCTAGATGGAAAAAGATTCTCTTTGAAAAGTAGTTTTACCCCATCTGCTAGAGCTTGAAGAATTCCCAAGGGGCCGGCGTATTCAGGTCCAATACGTTGTTGTATCCCTGCAGATATTTCTCTTTCTAACCAAACAATTACTAGTACACCTAGTGTGATTCCTAATACAAGAGTCAAAATAGGGACAAGCACCCATATGATCCCATAGACTTCTTTTACGAATTCCAATCTGGAAAACGAATGGATGGCTTGTAGTTCTGTTGTATTATCAATTATCATTTCAACGATCAACTTCTCCCATAATGATATCTATACTACCTAGTATCGTCATAATATCAGCCAATTTCATTCTTTTAACTAACTGAGGCAGAATTTGCAAGTTGATAAAACCCGGTGGGCGAATTTTCCATCTCCAAGGAAAAACACTCTGATCTCCTATCAGAAAAATTCCCAATTCTCCTTTTGGTGCTTCGACTCTTACATAAAGTTCTTGTTTGGACAATTCAAAAGTTGGAGAAGGTTTTTTACTAATAAATCGATATTCAAAATCATTCCATTCAGTATCTTTTACTCTATCAAAGCGTCGTATTTCTAAATTCTCAAAGGGCCCCCCTGGAATTCCTTCCAGAGCCTGTTGGATAATTTTTATAGATTCTGTCATTTCACTGATTCGTACTAAATAACGAGCTAATGAATCCCCTTCTTTTTGCCATTGAACCTCCCAATCAAATTCGTCGTAACACTCATAATGATCAACTTTACGAAGGTCCCATTGTATTCCGGAAGCTCGTAGCATTGGTCCCGATAAACCCCAATTTAGTGCTTCTTCTCCTCCAATAATGCCTATGCCCTCAACTCGTTCTAAAAAAATAGGATTCCGTGTAATAAGCTTTTGATATTCAGTAACCCCTGTTAAAAAATAATCGCAAAAATCCAAACATTTATCTATCCATCCATGAGGTAGATCAGCAGCTATTCCTCCGATACGAAAATAATTATGCATCATTCGCATACCGGTGGCAGCTTCGAATAGGTCATATATCAATTCTCGTTCTCGAAAAATATAGAAGAAAGGGGTCTGTGCCCCAATATCTGCCATAAAAGGACCAAGCCATAACAAATGAGAAGCTATACGACTCAACTCCAACATAATGGCTCTGATATAGCTAGCCCTTTTAGGTACTTGAATATTGCCTAGTTGTTCGGGTCCATTTACGGTTATTGCTTCTGTGAACATAGTAGCTAAATAATCCCAACGTGTTACATAAGGCAAATATTGTATAATTGTTCGGTTTTCCGCAATTTTCTCCATTCCTCTGTGTAAATAACCCAATATTGGTTCACAGTCAATAACATCTTCACCATCGAGAGTAACGATAAGTCGAAGAACACCATGCATTGATGGGTGGTGAGGACCCATATTGACTATCATGAGGTCTTTTCTTGTAGTTGGTGCAATCATAAGTTTTTTACCGAGTCATTCTTCCATGAATTGCTGAAAGTAAAAAGAAGTTCATCCAAATTGAAACGCATAAGTTCAAATGATATCACTCTTTAAATTAACGAGTTTTTGTCTCTCGAATATCCAACCGATCAATTAATTCTTTATAACGTACTCTATTTTTTTTTGACAAATAAGCCAGTAATCGTTGACGTTTTCCCAAAATTTTTCGCAAACCTCTCTGAGATGAATAGTCTTTTTTGTGCAATTCCAAATGTGAAGTAAGTCTCCTTATCTTAGTGGTGAAACTGAATACTTGAAATTCAACAGACCCTCTGTTTTCTTCATTTTCTTTTTGAGAAATAACTGAAATGAATGAATTTCTTACCATAAAAAAAAGCCTCCTCTCCCTTTTTACAGATATGGATTTTACCGATCAGTAATAATAATGTCATTCATTTTAATGTGGTATATACAATAATATAATTCAAATTTCTTTATGAACTCCTAATTTTATCAATTCAAATGAATCAATCCAATTGAAAATTAGATTTAGATAGGGAGAGAAAAGGATTGGCACATTTTCGTATTCACAAAAGCGAAGAATTTAGACCTAAAATGAAGAGGGTTCTGTTGATTCATTTCTAGATCGAATTGATAGATTATTCATTTAGTATTATTTAGAATGAAATGTAAGACAGGACGTGTGATGTGTGTATTTATTTGCTTTCATATATAGTAGAGGATATATAGGAAAAATGTCCTATCAACGAATTTTCAATCGTGGATACAAATGTATCCTTAACATACTGAAACGACTGCCATTATTGGTATCAAACCAATAGCGATTCATACAAGCTAAATCTTCTAATCGATAATTAGGCCAAAGAAAGAACTTCAATTTCATTAATTGATTTGTCTCTCTATCAAGGTGATTACTGTCACCTAGAACTTGGCTGCTATTCTTTTCGTTGCAAAATACAGGATTTCTATCTACATCATTCCTATTCTTTGAATTGAAACAAATTAGAATTCTTAATTTTTTACGACGCCTAAATGAGAAAATATTTTCAGGAACAAGCAAATCCAAATGATTTTTGTCTCTATTTCTTGTTATTCTTTCATGTGGTGGAATAGATTCATTCAAATTATTCTTAGCAACATATCTTTGCTCTCGGTATCTTTGATTAGTTTGGTGCTTACTCTTATGAACCAACAAAATACCGATGGTTTGATACATAATAAACTGTCCGTCGTTTTTTACAGACAGACGAATGGGTTCGATAATCAATATTCCCCTTTTCATCAATTCTGGAAGAGTTAAATTCTTCTGAATCAGCATTATATCCAAACTCATTTCTCCCCTTTGAATCGAGGATATAGAAATTTTTTTTGGATCTATTAGTCTAAGCAGGAAACAATATACCTTAATATTATTGATCATTCTTTGATTCAAAGTATCGTCCCATCTCAATTGAAAAAGCAAATAACGTTTCAGGAACAAATCTAGTTCTGCTTCCGTGTTACTTTTGTATTGTTTTTTCTTTTTACCTTTTTTCATGTCCGATCTCGCATAATCCTCTTCAATATCTTTTTGTTGGTTTGAAAGAACGGATCCAAGATCCCCTTGGCTTGTGGTTTTTTTTTCTTCTTGATTTCGATTCTTTATTTTTTTATTCGATGGTATCAAAAAACTTCCCTTTTGATTTTCATTAATCTTTTGATTTTGATTTTCATTACTATTTTCATTTCTATTCAAATTTAAAAGAAGTAATTTGCTTGGTATAAACCAAGATTTCTTTTTATATGTATTATAAAGTAACAAAAATTCTGGGAAGAACCAAAGTTCCAGATTCAATATGGGACGCTTTAGTATTTTTTCATTCATCCCCATCCAATCAAAAAAGACTTTTGAGGAGTTTGGTAAATTCATTTCTGGAATCATAAGATAAAAAATATATTTTTTATCAATTATTTGATAATTATTAGTAACCATCTGAGTATTTTGATTACTATTGGCATCGATCGTGATCCAGGCCTCAATATCGACTTTTTGTCTAAGATCAAAATTTATAATTTTCCAATCCAAATATTTCCTATCGGGGGTTTTTTCCATATATAGAATATCGCCCTTTCCTAGATAATTATTGATAGGGATACTCCTCAGCATATCAAAAAAAGTGTCTTTATATGTCTTGTAATTATAAAAAATCTCTTGATTCTTATTTCCTTCAAACGGCGATCTATAAATAAATGAGTCCTTTTTATTTTCAGAATTAATAGATTTATATGATAAAAGATCATATTTATAGTATTTTTGAAAATTCTCTTTTTGATTCAATAATGAATAGACTTCCAAAATATTTTCTTTTTTGGAATCAATTAATTGGTCTTTTTCATATAAATTCCATTTGCTGAAATTTTTCCTTTTAACCATACGACGTTGATAAACTCTATTCCGCCATTCTTGTGGTATTAATCTAGACCATCTGATCTGAGATAAATCGTATTGATAATGCCCTCTTAACCAGTTTTTCCATTGATTCATTTCAGAACTCGGAAGTCTGTTATCCCTTAATTTAGAATGAACTATTCCTTGTGTTTCAAAAGAATCCTTTATTTCAGGCTTAAGAAAAAAAGGGATTCCTTGATATTGAAGAAATGATTTTAATTTATACAAGTTAATAACTTGGGTTTGTGATAATTTGTAAAATACATATGCTTGTGATAAGTACGATAAGTCATAAAAAATATGTGAATTTGTCTTACTATTACTAATATTATAAAGTGACTTTTTTATAGTTGAAATAAACTCAATTGGATTTTGATTTTTTTTATTAATTATTTCTTGATTTGTTTCATTATTGTAAATGGATTTATTCATAATTTTTTTTGTTGATTCAAGAAATAATTTTCTCTTCATTCTGGGAATATTA